CTCGTTGTAATATCCATAATTCTGGTAAGAACAGGTTTATCCAAACAGAATATTTAGGAGGAATTCGGTTGGAAAAAATTTCCTATCATGCGTAGATTTGAGTTTTGAAATACAACTAAACTATAGTAATCATTCGTTGTTTGATCGAATGGTTATTATTCATTATTGTCTTTCCAGTATAATTTTGAAAGAGAGACAAGCTTTTTAAAAATAAAGCTTCGAAAAACGATCAATGCAAAACGATCAATTAAACAATTGATACAATTCGATTACTCAATCGATTACTCAATCGATTACTCAATCGATTACTCAATCAATTATTAATATACCTAGAGTCCACTCCTTCCCCATACTACGAGTGAAAGGGAAAATGTAAAGACTACCATTAAAGCAGCCCAAGCGAGACTTACTATATCCATGTGAATTATATCTCCTATTTCTATGAAGGAATTATTCCATTATTGATCAATAATCATAGTAGAATCAATGGCGCAGAGTCAAAATAGGATTCTGACTTAAGGCTATTGATGAACCAATTCAATGAATCCACTCGTAACAGATTCTTTATAGGATTTCTGGTAGAATTGGGAAGTATTAAGTAAAAATATGATACACACACCTTTTCCTTGCAAATTGCAAAGGAATGCTCCTAATGGAACATGTGGGAATAGTAAGACCTATTGTTTGTTTTGTTACCTTTCTTTCATAAGCAAAAATTAAAAAAAAATATACCATCAAGATAGATAACTATCTCTTGGATACCTACATTTCCTATTTGATCTAAGCCTTACTGTCTTTCTTTCTGTGAAAGAATGGGGAGACATCACTACCATTATTACATACATTTTTTTTGTAATCTCCTTACACGACCAAAGAAATCCTTTTTTTTTTTTTACTTTGACTCTGTTATTCTATAAGATAAGAGCCGACCAACCATCCTGCTTGAATGTTTGAGTACTCGGAGTCTCTCGTAAGTATGGATACAAAGTATCTTCAGTCCTTTCCACAACTCCTAAATTGATTTCCCATCAGTCTATCCAATCTAATTCCAGACAGAGTCAGTAGACCCTACGTTAGTGTAGGTAGTGTAAGATAATTAGGAAGTCTTGATAGTCTTTCGTATAATCTTTTCTTCAATCCTAGGAGAAAAAATGGAATGTCCTTTAGGAACCTTTGGATACCAAGATTTCTGACCTCTTACTTTCGTAGTTCTGGAATTAATAAGTAAGCCTTACCTCATCCCTATTGGTATATCTGTTTGGGCCGCTACCCAGAACCCAAACAGAACCAGATTTTGAGAAAACAACTTACAGTCTTTTATAGAACTATGTATTCTATAAATCAAGTATCGACAAGCTCCGTCCTTTGTCTTTGCTTATGCAGGGCAAGAATTTGTCGAGTTCTATTCTATCAGTAGAATAAGAAATTCTAAGTATTTTGTTGATCAGGCGACACCCAGATTTGAACTGGGGATAAAGGATTTGCAGTCCCCTGCCTTACCGCTTGGCCATGCCGCCAAATCCAAATCCGATCCAAAATCGATGAAAATATTATTCATCCACATTTTATTACTAATTGTTTGTTTTTTCAGAGGGGGATTACTGAACCCTTTTTTTCTTTTTTATTTGTTTTTTGATCTTGAATCTCATTGTGCTTATCCCTTTTCAATCTCTTTCCAAAAATGAATTCTTGTTTCTTATGGGATCTAGTTTAGATTATTCTCTTCGATTGATTGTATCTCAAAACACACACCGCTTAAAAACTTCCCTTCTCTTTCTATTGAAAAGCTATTTCAAATTGAAAAAAGAAAAAATGGATTTCCAGTCACAGACTGCAAAATTTGGGGCAAATTGGAACCATTAACTTTTTTTATTATTTAATTCTTATTATTTATTATTTTATTTTGGATTTTGTTTATTTTTGATTTTGAAGTAGTGAATGGTTCTTCTATTTTGTATTTAATCTCAATGTGTTTCCTTTCCTTAATGGTATAACAAAATCAAATTGATTTACAACTAATCAGTATCAATTATTTTCCAAAATTCTTTTCAATTATCAATTATATTTCAATTATCAATTATAAGAAAATATATATGTATATGTAAACCCCAGAACATAAATTGGTACACAGATACCGAGTCGGGTCTCTCTCTTATGTACATATCCCTATAGAGAATCACCGTGCTTTAATCTTTCATTGTATTGAATATATTGAATAAAAAATACTAATTATGATATAGTGTGACCTGATCCCTGTTGCTCCAAGTGAAATTACAATAAAAAATGGAATATGCGGATAGGTAGATAGCTATATTGGTATGCACTTAAAAAATACTACTCCTTTTATGATTATGCAATTTAATCCTAGTCTATAAATTAGACTACTATCAAAACAAAAGAATCTTTGAATTTTTTTTACCATTAAATTAAGTGTGCTAAATCTAAATAAAGTAAAGTAAAACTGGATAGTGCTCCTGATTATTCTGTCTTTATCTCATTC